ACTATTCGAGTTGCTAATAGAACGAATCACACTTTTACCACTAAACTACACCCGCTACATATTTATTATCGTATATGAATGGACTATTTGTCTAACAAAGTAATCAGACGCAGTCAAGATAGCATCATAATCATGATAATCTTAACACTTATCTTGTCCCGCCGGCGGTATTGAAAACGAAGAATTGAAAAAAGAAGGGGGGTGAATATCAAAAAGTTTAGTAAAATTTCAATAGTGTACTAAAGTTACTTATCAGATATATTTATTTTCTTTCTTAATGCTTCCTCCTTATTAAGATGAATATAATACTGAACTTAAACTTTCATTTAGGATTTTAATTTAGAATGAGATTCTTTTTTCATTAATTTAATGAATTTCCGAATTTCATTTTCATATTTCATACTTAATAATACTTAAATAATAAGATAATAAGAAAAGAAAGACTAAAAGATATTAGTCTTATATTACTATTATTACTATTAAAGTCTTAAAGACTCAATATCTTCATTTAATTTATACTCTGAACTTTAATCTACTAGAATTCAGGTACAATTAAGTCACTATAATATGCTAAGATATGCTAAGAATAGATATAGATAATTCCTTAAATGATTTTTAGGATCATCTATAGAATATACTGAATGTCAATGAGTCTTTTTTCAATAACAATCTTTATTTGTTGGAACAAAAGAAGTACTGGCCTGGCCAGCATTTAACCAGGCCGGGGAAATGAACTTTTTGTACAAAATAAAAGAAGAAAGGAGGAAGGTATCCTTTCTATTGGAGAAATCTTTTTCGAATCATTGAAGTAAAATAAGAATCGTTCTCGATATTTACTTCACGTATTTCATCACATGATAAATTTACAATCTGTAATGGGGAGAGATGGCTGAGTGGACTAAAGCGTCGGATTGCTAATCCGTTGTACAAATTATTCGTACCGAGGGTTCGAATCCCTCTCTCTCCGATCCCCTGATCACTTGAGATTTTATAATTGGGATAATTTTCGATTCTTTTTTTATGAATCTTTTATCTTTATCTCATATCTATTTCATTTATTGATACATTTACCTATGAGCAAATCAAGGAAAAACTAAAAACGAATCTCATCTCTTTCTTTATTCTTCACGCCCAGGATTACGCCCTGGATCATTAGATAAGAATCCGAAGATGAAGAGAGAAACAAAGAAGATTACTACTGTGTAAACGAAGAGTTTAAGAGTAAGCATTACAAATCTCCAAGATAAGATCATTTTTTTTAGGAATTAGGAAATAGATCACCTATTTTACGACACGCACTATACATTATTTTGATATGACGCTCTAAAGATAAAAAAAAAGGAAGTCTTTTCTTTCTTTCTTTTTTTTTTTTTAATTCATTTTCACGAATTTCTTCCTAATGTAAGAAGATTCATATTTCTTTTTTACCAAAAACTTCTTGTCATATCCATATTTATAATATGGTATTGTATGGAGTCTTATAAAGGAAAGGTCAGAACAAAAGAAGAAATAAGCTAGTTAATTAAAGATTATCGCCTCCTTCGCTTATTCAAATTCCATTTCAATATAAAGATAAGATGACAGAATTTCGCTTTTTAAATCGAGTGTTCCTAATGTACAGACTTATCTTATCTTTTCTAATCTTTTTTCCGATCTTCTTTATTCTTATCTGATATCTGAAGAATCTCATCTTCTTTTTCGAATAAGTTATGAATTGAATATCTATTTCATTTTTATCGAAAACTTACAGCAGCTTGCCAAACAAAGGCTAAGAGAAGAAAGAGTACAGGGATAACCGGCATAACGTCTACGATTGGATTGAAAAAGGCATAAGCCTCGGGCAATCTAGATAATAAAAGACTACTCGGATAAAGGGTATGATTAAGACAGATACAGATTAAACTAAAGATATTAAACATAAAAAATATCCTTTTATTGTTCTTAAAGATTTAAATTAAATTGAAATGATGAGAGATTATCAGATTGGATTTAATTGTTTCTTTGAGAGAAGATCTAAGAGAAAATCTAAGAGATAAAGGAAATAAATCCTTTTTTTCCTTGACTTCTCCACAATAAAGAATCCTTCCTTACATTCTCCAATCAACTAAGAATACAAGGAATTGTATTTTCATACAATATATACAATATATTAATATATTAATTGAATTCTCAGTAATGATCAAGAAATCCTTTTGATTCTATATTTATTGTGTTGAATCCTAGCGACAACATGTCCTATATTTATTTTGGTTGGTTATTGACGAATAACCAATATTTAGCTTAGTTTTTTTTTAGACCAAAAAAGAATGGGGCGTGGCCAAGCGGTAAGGCAACGGGTTTTGGTCCCGTTACTCGGAGGTTCGAATCCTTCCGTCCCAGATCGTTTCAATCAGAAACGGAAGATTCTTCTCTATTTCTCTATTGAGATTTCAAATTGAATTGATCAATCTTATGTTCAATGTTTTCCATTCTGAATTCTCAGAATTCAATATCTTTTTTTTTTTTAATGATTGATATGCATGCGAAAAGATCAGAATCCGAAGATTCTGATTTTATCTTTGATCTTACCTTACATGAGACTTTTTATACTCAAGAATAATGAGAACAAGGAAACTGTATTCTCAAACCATTTTTCTGCTTTCAATTAGTTCTTAATTAAAAGAGAATCAGATTCAATTGGAGATGGTAAATAATAAGTAAATCATTATATTATAATCATAAAATGATATTTCATATTTTCATTTTCATAAAGAATATTTATTCTAATACAAAATTATTTACATAATCCTTACATCAGAATAGATATTGTATATTATCTTATGTTTATGTTTATGAACATAATTTATAAACAGAATCTTATTATTCTATAATTGAATATTTATGAAAATCTCAATGAAATAGAAATATTTAGTTAAAAGTGAAAGCGGCTAAAAACTTTTATCCATTAATGGGAATTTCTTTTTCATTTGAATGAAAGTAAAGTCAAAGGCTTTTTTGAGGTTTCTAATATCTTTTTATCTATTTCATATGAGAAAATATGTGGTTAAATGAAGTGAAATCCTTTTCGGATAAACACTTATTTATCCATACTTATCCATACATAGTATCCATACATAGATAGATAAGTTTGGATTATTATATATCGGTTCAGCCAATGACTATTCATGATTCTATATGGAATCAATTCCATACGGTTACAAATTCAGATAATATTTTAGGGATGTTATGGTAAAACTTCGTTTGAAACGATGTGGTAGAAAGCAACGTGCGACTTGAAGGACATTATTGGCTGTGGATTCTTATATCCGCCATCTTGTATATGAATTAAGATGCTCTTGTCTCGACATAGTTTGTTCTGCTAGGAACCTAATCTCATTTTTCTTGGGTTGCTAAATCAAGATACTAATGGTATGGTATATCTATATCATATGATGGAGCTCGATCAAGAATGATTGATTCATTTATCGGGGGAATAATCTAGGGTTAGTGACAATCAATAAATTAGACCAACTTTGTAAATATATCATTATTTCATGAATCATGAATATAATCAATATCTAAATATAGATAAAGGGATAAGTTAAAATTCGAACAAGTTTGAAATGAAAAAAAGTAAAACTTGTCGATATTTTAAAGCTGTTTTAATAAAGAGTGTATCACAAAGGAATCAATCTTTCGTATGATTTTTCCCTTTTCCATATAAAAAAAAAGGTATGTTGCTGCCTTTTTTAAAAGGAGTAAGGATCACCGAAGTAATGTCTAAACCCAATGATTTCACAAAGCGCAAAGCAAAGACAACAAATTCCGGAACAAGTAAACACTATTTTCACTTGTCTCAACAATTAGATCAGAATGAGTAAAAAAAGATAGATACGAAAGGAGACAAAAAAAATAGGTTAGAGACAGCTCAATAAATTATAAGGATTCTCTTTCGAACTATTTCAAAGCTATCCAACTTGAGTTAGGAGTACGAATGGGATTTATTTTTTCTGTAAATCTGTAAAGAAGGAAGAAAGGCTCAAATTACAGTCTAATTCTTTATGGATCCATTTCTCCCCTGATTTATAGAATTCCTATGCTATATGCTATACCCTATATATGTATAAATAATATGTATAAATAATATACATGTATATGTATAAAGTATAAATTGTATAATAAATTGTATGAATATAGAATATATATAATATAGAAATAGAATATATAAAATATTAAAATATATAAATATATATGTATAAAATGTATAAAGTATAAAATATATAAAAAAAATATATAAAATATATATATTTTTATATTCTAAATTATATTCTAATTTAAATTATATTCTAATTATTATTTTATATTTTATATCCTAATATTCTATATTATAAATATATATAATATAGAATTATAGGATATATATATAGAATATAGAAGTATAGAAGTAGAATATAGAAGAAAAATAGAGAAGGAATATATAGAATTTATAGAATTTAAAATCGTTTTTCATTGAGCCGTATGAGGAGAAAACCTCATATACGTTTCTAGGGGGGGCATCTTTTATCTATATCTATCCCAATGAGCCATCTATCGAATCGTTGCGATTGATGTTCGATCCCGAAGAGAAGGAAGAGATCTTCGAAAAGTGGGTTTTTATGATCCGATAAAGAAGAAAACTTATTCGAATGTTCCTGCTATTTTATATTTCCTTGAGAAAGGCGCTCAACCCACAGGGACTGTTTATGATATATTAAGGAAGGCAGAATTCTTTAAAGAATCTCGAGTTGATTTTGATAAAAAAGAAAGGAAAAACAAGAATCATGAATAAGAAAAAGGCAGGTAACTAGTACCTAATCTTTGTGTGATTCTTTATTCAAAGTTGTTCTTTTCTTGTTCTATTCATACTTCTTTTTATTATTCTGATTTTCTTGCTTCTTGTTGTGGAACCCCCCAAAAGGGGGGTAATCTTTCTTCTTGTATTTGTATTGTACCCTTCTTTTTTTGATTAAAGAAAGCCGATATTCTTTTTCTATATCTATCCTTTCTTTATCTTTATTTTCTTGCTTCTTTTTTTCCGCTCAGAGTTCTTATTTCTTCTTTATGTTATGTTATGTTGTGCTAATCCAACACGAATCTCTATATAATCTCTTGATATCCTTTTTTATAAAAAGCCCATTCATATTGACAATGGCGTCTTGAACAAATATAATTTGATTGTATATAAATAGATCTTTTTATCCCCATTTTATATTAGTTCTCTCCTTCACTTTAGCGAGATGGGAGGGTTTACTGGATTTCTTTTTTATTTCGATCATATCTACACTTCATATTGATCCGGGTTGCTAACTCAACGGTAGAGTACTCGGCTTTTAATTGCGACTAGGATCTTTTACACATTTGGATGAAGCAATTCGTCTAGACTATTGGTAGAGTTTAAAAGACCGCGACTGATCCTGAAAGGTAATGAATGGAAAAAAAAGCATGTCGTAAAAAGAATAGAAGAATATGAATATAAAGAATATAAAAGAATATATTCATATAATCATATAAAAAGAAAGAAAGATTCTATTATCATAATAGAAATAATAGGACGAGAATCTTTCTTTTTATAAAAATCTTTAAGTTCAGTAAAGTATTTAAAGTATTTGTATTTCGCGGGTCTAGTGAATAAATGGATAGGGCCTTATGACCCCAATTCGAATGAGACAAAAAAAGCAACGAGCTTTCCTTCTTAATTTGAATGATTACCCGATCGAATTACTGATTAGACGTTAAAGATAGATTAGTGCCTTATGTGGGAAAAGGTTCTCTTGTGAATTGTAAGTGGACCTTTGATCTTTTTTTTAATCCTAATTATTCTTGATTATGGATTGTAGACGGATGTGTAGAAGAAATAGTATAGTGATAAAAAAGGATCTTTTTCCAAAGTCAAAAGAGTGATTGTGTTGCAAAAATAAAAGAGTTTTACCCCTTTTCTTTATTGTTTTATTGTTATTTTTTATTCTCTTTATTCCTTTTATTGTTATTCCTCGTTATATTAACAAGGAAAATAAGACCAAATTGTAAAAGAGAGGGAAAAGAAGAAGATCTGCAGATTGGACTATCTGTCTCCGGGGTATGGTATGGGGTATATGGTATATATTCTTTATTTTATCTTAATTTTATCTAATCTTTTATTTCTGAAATTATCATTATGTTATTTACATCACATTACAGTAAACAGTAAAAGAATAAGATATTCTTATAAGATCCTTATGAAAAGAAAAAAGAGAGAGTCTAAAGAAAGTCTAAGAGTATCTGTATATGCTATATCATAAAAGGAATATATTTCTTATTACTATATTCATTCTATATTCTGACTTTATTCTAATAAAATTAGGATTTTCTATCTTTAGACTCTCTTTATCTTTATAGAAAGAGTATATATTAATACTAGACTATATCCTTAGAATTAGAATAAGAATATTCTTATTCTTTCTAGATTCCTAGTTCTAGATTTCTAGTTTTTTATAGTTATAGTTCTTAAGTTAATTTATATTAGTTTTATATTAGTCTAAGATAGAGAATAGATTACATACAACATACACATACACCGTTCTGACCATATTGCACTATGTATCATTTCATAACACAAGAAGTGCCTCCCTTTCTTGGTTACATTTTAAACGTATTTAAATGGCAGAATTTCAATTTAGATTGAAAAAAGATATATTTTGGCAGCAAGACTTCCTATATCCGCTACTCCTTCAGGAGTCTATTTACTCACTTGCTCATTATCAGAGCTTCAATAGCTTGATTTTTTACGAACCTGTGGAAATTATTGGTCATGACAATAAATCTAGTTTAGTACTTGTGAAACGTTTAATTACTCGAATGTATCAACAGGGATCTTTTATTTCTTCGGTAAATGATTCTAACCAAGATGGATTTTTGGGACACAAGGATCCTTTTTCTTCTCATTTCTCTTCTAAAATGGTATCAGAAGGTTTTGGAGTCATTCTAGAAATCCCATTCGCGTTGCGATTCTTATCTTCTCTTGAAGAAAAAAGAAGACCAAGATCTCAGAATTTACGATCTATTCATTCAATATTTCCATTTTTAGAGGATAAATTCTTACATCTAAATCATGTGTTAGATCTACTAATACCCCATCCCATCCATCTGGAAATCTTGGTTCAAATCCTTCAATGCTGGATCAAAGATGTTCCTTCTTTGCATTTATTGCGATTGTTTTTCCACGAATATCATAATTTGAATAGTTTCATTACTTCAAAGAGATCCATTTACGCCTTTTCAAAAAGGAATAAAAGATTCTTTTGGTTCTTACATAATTATTATGTATATGAATACGAATATCTATTCCTGTTTCTTCGTAAACAGTCTTCTTATTTAAGATCAATATCTTCTGGAGTCTTTCTTGAGCGAACACATTTCTATGGAAAAATAGAATATCTTATAGTAGTGTTTTGTAATTCTTTTCAGAGGATCCTATGGTTCCTCAAAGATCCTTTCATACATTAT